GACAACATATCTAAATACTAGATATCTGTGTAACAATTTATGTTCTGGGGTTTACATATACTCATATGTTTTGTTATAATTGAAATTGAGAACATTTTTTGATTGAAAAAATCAATACTGATTAGTTCTGTATCAATTTGTATTTTCTTATGTCATTAGGAAAACATAATTTTTAGATTCAAATCCCAGAATCGTTCATCAATTCGAAATAAGCAGTGAATAGTTAATGGTTCAAATTTTTTGGCTGAAAATCCACATTTGATCTCTCAATAGAAAAGCGAGAGAATGTTTTTAGCATTGTAGATTTTCAGATACTATACAATCCATCGAAGGGATGGATCAAATCCAAACAAAAGGGGGTCATCCTTTTAGGAACTTTTAGGAAAAGGATTAAGGAAAACAGGAATCAAAATGCAAGTACAATAACAATAAAAAAATTCAGTAATCCGGAAAAATTTTCATCTATTTTGTATCATTTTGGCGGCATGGCCGAGTGGTAAGGCGGGGGACTGCAAATCCTTTTTCCCCAGTTCAAATCCGGGTGTCGCCTGATCAACAAACAAAAAAACTCGAAATCTCTTCTTCTCTTCTGTTCTGCTGATATAACTCGCAGAATGATTTCCCGCGAGAATCAGAGGAAACAGGCTCTTGATACTTTGTTTGATTCTAAGCACGTGGTCTGAAGGTTTTCTAAAAGAAAAGATTGTGAATCCCCGCTCGCATCTAGGTCTAGGATTCAAGGAACTACAAGACTTCACGATTCCCTTCTATATACTAATATTACTAAAGGAATGTCTAATGACTCGGTCTTGAATCGGATTGTAGAACCTGAATACGAAATCGTATTCAATTAATAATTTTTGAAAGGGGTGGAGGTTGCTTTATATACGACGGACTCGCGAGAATCTCTGATTGCTCAGGTATCCAATCAATATTTGATTGGATCTATAATTGACTTTTATATAATAAAGGGGCAAAAAGAATAGGCCTTATTGGTTTGGTTTATTCCTACACGTTCCATTACCTTGGGATGTTACGGCGTATTTTGCTTGTGTTTAATCTTTTCCGATTCAAAATCATAATCGATTTATTGGATTGGGTTCTCAATAGTGTTCGGCCAGAATCCCTTTTTGACTCTGCTCCATTGATTCCACTATTATTAGTGAGGAATAAAGGAATAATTCCTTCGTATTTATATGGATAGGGGACATAATTCACATGGATATAGTAAGTCTCGCTTGGGCTGCTTTAATGGTAGTCTTTACATTTTCCCTTTCACTCGTAGTGTGGGGAAGAAGTGGGCTCTAAAAGTACTACTAATTTAGTTGAGGAATCAAACCGTATCAATTGTTTTAGAGATCGTTATCGTTCTGCAACGCGTTTTGAACTATTTAACACGTTTTTGAAATATATAAAATCAAAATATCTGGATTTCGAGTCCGATTGGACTCCAATCGAGGAATCTATGATATGAATCATACTCTTTCAATCAAAGAGATATTTAAGCAATTCCCGTGTTTGTATTTCGAAAAGAAAGGGATTCAGATGATTGGAATAAATAGATGTAGCAAATTGGGTGTTATATCAATTCCATACAATATATGGAATTAATATACACATATATATAAAGAGAAAAATTATTGTAGATTGATCTATAGAAACTTACTTTATAGAAACTTACTTTATTCTAGATTCAAACTTTAAAGACTAAGAGATAGATAGTATGGTAGAAAGAAAGATTCATCTATTTCTTTCTTACCATACTATCGAATTCATAGAATATTGCCGATTATAGTTCGCTCATTTCATTTAAGTTAAGACGCGAAATTGGAATTCTTTTCATTTGACTTCGTCAATTTTTGATAAAAACTCAGAAATAAAGTTTCATTCAATTGAATTAATCATTTTGACTGACTGACTGTTTTTACGTAAATGATAAGTAGAAAAGCGGTAGGAACTAGAATGAATAGTGCAGTAGCAATAAATGCAAGAATATTTACTTCCATAATTTCATTGGTTTTTTTTACTTCGCAATAACTCGGGATTTAATCCCCTAGAGAAGATAAATCTTTCGTCTGTAAATTCAATGACTTAATTACCTCTCAATGGTTTTTAATCGGATCAATATCATGAATAACAATATCTAATCTATCAAATAAATTCGTCGTCGAGACTTGAATAGTATAACATAGGAAGTTCTTTTATCCATACCGAATCCAAGTTTTGATTCCTGACCACATCAATTCAATCCAAAATTCCTTTATTTATCATCCGTTTCCTTGTTTTTTTTTGCTAGAACCTACTTTGACCTTGCGTCTTCATCATCTGAAGAAGTATCATCAGATTGTCTTTTCACTTCGATTTGTCACATAGGTTACAAACCTAAACAAACAATAAAAGCGAAATGAAAAAAAAAGACTTCAGTTCTAAACTCCTTTTTTTACTGTGATTTTTTTGAAGATAAAGAGGTTTGATAAAGATGAGGCCGGTATAAAAGATC